GTGCAGCAGCACCGACTATTAGAAATCCGCCAATCCACATGTGATGTGTGAACAAAGAAAGTTGTGTACCATAGTCAGTAGCTAGGTATGGATAGGGGGGCATAGCGTACATATGATGAGCTACAACAATTGTTGTAGAGCCTAGCATAGCTAGGTTAAGAGATAGTTGAGCATGCCATGACGTTGTTAAGATTTCATAGAGACCTTTATGGCCTTGCCCTGTAAATGGGCCCTTATGAGCTTCTAAAATATCTTTAAGTCCATGGCCAATACCCCAGTTGGTCCTATACATATGACCTGCAATTAGGAAAAGAATAGCAATAGCTAAATGATGGTGCGCAATATCGGTCAGCCATAGACCGCCGGTTACTGGATCTAGTCCTCCGCGAAAAGTCAGAAATTCTGCATATTTGGACCAATTCAAGGTGAAAAAAGGGGTTGCTCCTTCGGCAAAACTAGGATAAAGTTGAGCCAAAAGGTCACGATTCAAGATAAATTCATGAGGAAGTGGTATCTCTTTAGGATCAACCCCAGCGTCAAGAAATTGGTTAATCGGTAAAGAGACATGGATTTGGTGTCCTGCCCAAGAAAGAGACCCAAGTCCTAATAACCCCGCTAAGTGGTGATTCAACATGGATTCTACATCTTGAAACCAGGCCAATTTGGGAGCGGCTTTGTGATAATGAAACCAACCAGCAAAAAGCATTAACGATGCACAAATCAATGCACCAATTGCCGTACAATAGAGTTGTAATTCACTAGTTATTCCGGATGCTCGCCAAAGCTGAAAAAACCCAGAGGTTATTTGAATTCCTCGGAAACCCCCGCCTACATCACCATTCAAAATTTCTTGCCCTACTATTGGCCAAACAACCTGAGCGCTGGGTCCAATGTGAGTAGGATCACTTAGCCATGCTTCATAATTGGAAAAACGGGCACCATGGAAGTACATGCCACTCAACCAAAGAAAGATAATGGAGAGTTGCCCAAAATGAGCACTAAAGACTTTTCGAGAGATCTCCTCCAAATCACCGGTATGACTATCGAAATCGTGAGCATCGGCATGTAGGTTCCAGATCCAAGTGGTAGTATCAGGGCCCTTAGCTATTGTTCTTGAGAAATGGCCGGGTCTGGCCCATTCCTCAAAAGATGTTTTTACAGGATCCCTATCCACAACAATTTTTACTTCTGGTTCCGGCGAACGAATAATCATTAAGTCCTCCTCTTTCCGGACAAGACATACAAAGAGACCCGCCAACTGTCTTTTTAGTGAATCTTTGAAAGATAGATATTTTGATTAGTTCTTTTCTTTACTATCTACCGTCCTTCTATTTTTTTTTTTAGTTATTCACTAGAGCAATTATATATATATTGAAGTCAATCTGAGGCAAGTGTTCGGATCTATTATGACATAAAGATGAGGTGCCTAACGGACATTGTTTTCTTGAAATTTTTTTCCGACGTAGCAAAAAAAATCTTTTTTTATTTAAGAAACTAGTGTATTTTTTTAGGGTATAAGCTCCTATCTACATCTATTTTCCTTGAGCATAATATAGGTTTTTTATTCGATTCCAAATTCCAAGATAACCCATTAGAATTATTAATAAAATGGTCCTATATATTAGCAATATTTATATTGCCTCCTTTTATTCGCTTTATTACTTATATTCTATACCCTATTCCTATCGTTTATCCTTATGAAATATCATATAAAATAGAAGGTAGACGAAAGGGATATAATGAAATTCTTGATTCGATCTTCCAAACTAATTTATTTGATTAATGGATCAATAACCAACTCACCCATTTTCTGAAAAAAGAGTGTGGTCTTATTCAAATTCAAAGCGCTTCGTAATCTTCAACCAGTTCTGTGCTTCAATATAATTTCCCGGAGTAAGTGCTATAGCTTGTTTCCAATACTCAGCAGCTTGATCAAACCAAGCTTCCGCAATTTCCGAATCACCCTGTAGAATGGCCTGTTCTCCTCGGTCGGAATAGGCAGTTCCTTCCCCTAGAACCGTACTTGAGAGTTTCCTACCTCATACGGCTCAGAAATTTCCCCTATCTTAACTGAATTCGATTTCTCAAAAATCGATCCGATTTCTTCTTGGGTTAAGCAGAAGAAGTTAATTACCTAAGTTTCAAACCCTAATTTTGCTCAAAAATCAGTTTGATCTTTTCTCCCACCTTCAGAAGAATGAACCATAGATAGATCTATAGCCCTCATTCGAATTTTCTGAAAGGTAACTATCCCGGTTTCATATATGAAATCCCTATAGAATCCTTGAAAAAGACTTTTTCCCATAAGAAAGAAAAAAGAACTTACTATCTTTGGGATCTGATACTACACCGCTGCTTAATCCCTTAGTGGATCGGCTCTATTACATAAGCCGATTCCTAAATTTTACCCCATATCATGGGATAAGTAAGCAGTTTTTTTAATTGTATCGACCCAGTCGCTCACTAATTGATCTTTACGGTGCTTTTTCTATCAATTTGGGACCCTTCTTTATCCATAGAGTAGTAGTATAGGCCGTACTTTCTTCCTATTTTGATTCTCGTGAAGTGTCCTTCCTTCCTACAGCTGATAGGGCAAAATCGTTGTTTTGACGATCCCTATGTAGAAAGCCTTTTTCTAGTATTTACTTTACTATAAAATTGTATTCTTTCTTTTTTATTTCTATAGTGGAGATAGTCGCACGTAATGACAGATCACGGCCATATTATTAAAAGCTTGTGGTAAGAAGGGGTTTCGTTCTAGTGCCCGGAAATAATATTCCAAAGCCTTTGTATGCTCTCCGTTGCTTGTGTGTATAAGGCCTATGTTATAGAGTATATAACTTCGATCATAGGGATCAATTTCTAGTCGCGTAGCTTCATAATAATTCTGCAAAGCTTCCGCATAATTTCCTTCGGATTGAGCCAACATCCGTTACGGTCGTTCATTCTATTCAAAAAATCTCCGTTCCAAAACCGTACATGAGGTTTTCATCTCATACGGCTCCTCCCTTCTGTACATAGTACTAAGTCAAATAATCTATAGAATCAAAATAGAATTAGTCCTGTCTCATTATGAACCGAAAGGGGCTGGTATTTTTCCAAGAAATCTCTAGCCAACCTTCCTGCAAGAGATTTTTCTTAACACCAATGAATTCTATTAATGCTAGAGGAAAACGATAGCTCCAAGAATTTGTTTGTTCTCAACGCCTCCTATTTAGAGGAATTAGCCACTTCAACGATCTTTGATGGTTATAGGGGTATCCAAAGTACAAACCTGATGGTTGTTTGTTATCCTAACCATTCTTCCCAGCCCTGATACCGATCAGGAAGGGTTTAATTTCTAACAAAGTTTTTCTCTTGTTGATTCCTATTTATAGGTGTAGTGCTTTTCTCCCCTATGCTGCCTATTGGTACTAGTAGAGTAGGATGGGCTTGTAATCCATAACCTATCTTGTAGGTGTAACCTTTCGCTCAATACTCAAATCTACAATTGAAGCATCTGAGGCCGCATCAATCGAGGATACACGACAGAAGGAATTGTTAGTTCACCTCACCTTCCCCAAGCGTGGGTTTCTTTTACTAATTTTGTTTTCTTTCTGCGAACCCCCTATCTTTTTCATAGAACTGAGGTGTAGGTAGGGCTAAAAAAACAAAAAAAAAGTCAAATCGCACCATCTCTATAATAAGTAAATGCCCTTTTTTCTCCTGAAGTTGTCGGAATTATTCGCAATAAAATATTCGCTACAATTGAGGAGGTCTTATCAATGAAATTTCCATTTCCACGGGATCTAGGCATAATTCCCAACCCATTCTATATAGAATTGTGTTCATTCTTTTACAAAATAACATAAAAACAAACACATTCGATTCGTATAAATTGATCGACCCCTATGCTCTAAATCCATATGCTCTAACTGGATAAGAGAGGCATGGATTTTCCACTCAGCTCAAATTGTCTCCTTTTCCTTCCGTTTGGGCAAGAAGAGATATGAAATATTTGACTAACACTGGATTTCATTCCACTTTCCTATTTCTCAACAACAACCTTTCTCATCAACTATTTTGTGTTTTCAAACTCATTAATTGTCTCATACCCTACCCTATTTTGGATTTCGATTGTATAGCGTAGCATATCTTATGCAAAAAGAATTCCAGAAGAATTCCAGGTTTTTTATTATACAAAACAAAACAAAAATAAGAATTCTTACATTCTCTTTGTCTTTGGTTTTTGGAAAACCCAAACTAAAACTTTTTTGGGAGCGGAATTCCTAGTAAAAAAATCCCAGATCCTTTCACTTCGATGAAAAAAGCAGTTTTCCAATAGAACTAGGGACCTCCCAAGCGGTTGCGGTTGTACCTGGACTGCAAAAATAGGAAAACTCGCTATTCACTCAGTTTATTTTCCATAATAAGTTATGTAGGAAAGATGGCCGAGCGGTTCAAGGCGTAGCATTGGAACTGCTATGTAGACTTTTGTTTACCGAGGGTTCGAATCCCTCTCTTTCCGTTTCTCTTAATTCATCGACGCTAACGATCACAATGTATCAAATCAAATAACAATTTATTCCAGCAATAAAGCCCTTATTTAATAGAAATTCTCTATACCAAATTATTGTGGTGTGATATGTAAAATGCACATAGAGAAAGAACAAAAAAGAAAAAAGATCCTAGAATTAGGGTTAATCCATTTCTGCTAGTTGAATGGGAAAATACGAATTAAGGGCTTTAAGTCGATTTAGTTCAGGGAAAGGGGAAGGGGAAGAAAATTCTATGAACCTTTCCTTTTTTCATTAAGTTCAAGTCTGACGAGAGTAATATTCTACAACTAACAACTCATTTATTTTGAGACCGACCCACTTCCTATCTAGAATTTTATTTACTAGTCCTTTATATTCCAATGTGTCAATCGTCAAATGCTTTGGCAATTTCCCCGGGTCGGATGAAGCAACAGAATTTTGAACCAGACCTTTTGATCTTTGATTATCCTTTGTAGTAATAATATCTCGGGGTTTGCAACGAAAGCTTGGTATATTGACTATACGGCCATTAACTAAAATATGTCTATGGTTGACTAATTGGCGGGCCCCAGGAATAGTTGAAGCCATACCTAATCGAAAAAGAATATTATCCAAACGCATTTCAAGTAGTTGTAGTAAAACCTGACCTGTTGACCTTTTTGCTTTTCCAGCGATATGCACATATCTAAGTAATTGTCGTTCTGTCAGACCATAATGAAAACGCAATTTCTGTTTTTCTTGAAGGCGAATACGATATTGTTCCTTTTTCCCAGAATGGAATTTCTTTTTCAGATTACTTCCGGATTTAGGTGTTTTTCTAGTGAGTCCTGGTAAAGCTCCTAGGCGGCGTATTTTTTTTAAACGAGGTCCTCGATAACGGGACATGAAGACTCCTTTTTTTTTATTGAAATTTCATTTTACACAATTAATTTCATTGTATTTACATTACGGAATACATCGAAATTAAAACTGAATTAAACTAAAGGATAAATAGAGTAAAATCTACTAAACTACCACAAAAAATGGAATTTCATCAACATCTGGATTTTTTGTATATATATTATTTATTTTATTGTTTTGTATCTAGCGAAATTGTAAGGTAGAACAGCATAGTGGAACATTGATAGAGAAAAAAAAGCCGACTATCGGATTTGAACCGATGACCCTCGCATTACAAATGCGATGCTCTAACCTCTGAGCTAAGTGGGCTTACATAGCAGAAATAGTGTAACAAATAGAAATAGGTATAGTATAGGAAATCCCTAAAATGTCAGATCTTAGTTATTAATCTTAGCTATTAATTAGCTCAAAATTGGAAGTTCTACTTCGAAAAAATACTAGAACTTCATAAGGATAAAGTTAGCTTGATATGCTTAACTAGAGGATATCTTTAAAATAAAATTATAGAATTTATTTAACTTTCTTTTTATTTCTCTAATTCGCAAATCCATTTTTCTAATAGAATCTAAATTTTTCCAATGCCTATATTGAATTTGATTTGAGATATTTTTAATTTGATATGGCTCGAACGAATAATCTAATACATCGAAAATAATAATATATATGAAAGATATAATAAAGAGAAAATATGAATTTATTGGCATTTTCATTCGATCATTAGAGAAATTTTTGAGATATTTTGTTTTTTTATTATTTAATGATTAATATTTCACTAAGGAGAACATAGAGTCATAGCAAATGAAATTCCTAATTCTGATTAGAAAAAAAGAATAAATATCAAGCGTTATAGTATGATTTTAAATACTCTAAAAAAAGGGAAGGCGGGAGGTGGGGGAGGGAAAAACTTTGGGATATATTGATTCGGATTGAATTGCAAATACATCAACGATAGAATCAATTCAAGTCTGAAGTGCAATACGCAAGCGGGGTCTTCCAAATAGAGTTGAACTGCTAGACTACATCGAGTAATGAATTCAAGGATTCCAAAAAACTAAGAAATGGATGAAATTACACAAGGAATCCTTGTCTCAGAGAAAAGGAAAATGGGGATATGGCGAAATCGGTAGACGCTACGGACTTGATTGTATTGAGCCTTGGTATGGAAACCTGCTAAGTGGTAACTTCCAAATTCAGAGAAACCCTGGAATTAAAAAAGGGCAATCCTGAGCCAAATCCGTGTTTTGAGAAAACAAGTGGTTCTCGAACTAGAATCCAAAGGAAAAGGATAGGTGCAGAGACTCAACGGAAGCTGTTCTAACGAATCGAGTTAATTATGTTGTGTTGGTAGTGGAGTTCCTTCTAATCTAAATTAGAAAAAAAAGAGGGACTTTATACATCTAATACACACGTATAGATACTGGCATAACAAACGATTAATCACAGAACCCATGTTATAATATAGGTTCTTTATTCCTTTTTAGAATAAAATTAGGAATGATTATGAAATAGAAAATTCTAAATTCTTTTAGAATTATTGTGAATTCATTTCACTCAAATATTGAGTAATCAAATCTTTGAATTCCTGGTTTTCAAGATCTTTAAAAAAGTTGATTAATTGTACGAGGACAAAGAGAGAGTCCCATTCTACATGTCAATACTGACAACAATGAAATTTCTAGTAAAAGGAAAATCCGTCGACTTTATAAGTTGTGAGGGTTCAAGTCCCTCTATCCCCAAACCCTCCTTTATTGCCTAATTAGCTAGCCTCCTTTTATTTTTATTAATGCAATGGATTTAAGATTCATTAGCTTTCTCATTCTACTCTTTGACAAAGAAGTGCGAAGAGAACTCAATGGATCTTATGCTAGTCATTAAATAGATTTCTTTTTTATTAGAATATTGACAAGAATCTATTATATTAACTCTATTTTTAAGTATTATTAAGTAAGCCATGCATAATGCATAGAACTACCTCCTGCATTTTAAAAATTTTGAATTTGAAATACTTTATGGATTTTTTAGTCTCTTTAATTGACATAGATAAAATACTCTACTAGGGTGATGCATAAGAAAAGGTCAGGAT